TTAATTGGCGATTATCAAAAAAATCGGAAAAAATTATGAAATTAAGATTCACTGCATTCAGTATAAGTTCAAGACACATAAGGGCTCGAACCATATTTCGACTCGTGATCAATCCATAGATACCGATAGCAAATAAATAGGCACTCAAAATAAGTACATGTTCAAGCATCATTGACCAACTCCTTATCAATCTCAATGTATTTTAAGATTAATTGTTATTCAACCGATTCTATTAACTAGAATATAACCAGTACGAAACTAACAAATGTAGAACAACAAAAATGAAATAGATAGATTTTATTGATAATATGAAATAAAAACATTTATATTTTATATATGAACAATCAATCGTCAAATAGAATTGAAACACCAAACAAAGTTTTCTTTGAATTGCTAGTTCTAAAGATTTCTTACTGACGAGCCACAGCAATTGCACCTATCAAAGCAACTAAAAGAATTATGGAAATTAGTTCAAATGGAAGAAAAAAATCTGTTGATAAATGAATCCCAATTTGTTGACTATTACTTATAAAATCTTGCTCTATAATCTGGTTTGATCTTGTAGTCCAAATAATACCATACCATGCCGTATCCGAAATAATAGTAATTAGTGAAACAAAAATACTTGTACAAACCATCGAAGTAACTCCATCCCTAACGGTCCAAAGAGTAAAATCTTTGTAAGATCCTGAACCATTCATAAACATCACAGCAAATATTATTAAAACATTTATAGCTCCGACATAAATAAGGAGCTGTGCTACAGCTACAAAATGGGAGTTTGATGAAATATAGAATAAAGATATACAAACAAGAACGAATCCCAGGGAAAAAGCAGAATATATTGGATTGGTAAGTAACACCACTCCTAGACCTCCTAATATAAGACCCGATCCCAGAAAGACTAAAAGAAAATCATGTATTGGTCCAGGTAGAGCCATTCTATGTAAAATAAAAAATAAATAAATCGAAAATCTTTCATGACCTTATTGACCTGACCAAGAAAATGACCCTATTTTTGATGAATTCAATCCTAAAATGCTAATAAATTTTAATGGGTATGAATTGATATGGATTCCATAATTGGATCAATCTCATTTTATTCTTTATCCTACCTATACCTAAATGGGAAATGGGAATTCAAACAAGCTATTATATTTCGAATATATGTAGAAATAATTATGGATATATGACTCTATTTTAAATCCAAATGAAGCCTCGATTCTCACGAACCAATAAATAATTGGGATTTGCATTGTCGTTATTGACCAAGGAAAAAGAAAACTGATTCTTTTAGATCAAAACTGAAACTTAGTAATTTTGAATTGTTCTGGCATTGTGGGGTTTATCCATTTTTTTTTTGAGGCGAATTCAAAATTGTTCTAATTGTGTAATCATCAATTACTGACATTGGCAAACGACCCAAAGCAATTTGATTATAATTCAATTCGTGACGATCATAAGTAGAAAGTTCATATTCTTCAGTCATTGATAAACAATTTGTTGGACAATACTCAACACAATTACCACAAAATATACAGATTCCAAAATCAATACTGTAATTAAGCAATCGTTTCTTTCGAATATTCGTTTCCAATTTCCAATCGACAACAGGTAAATCTATAGGACATACACGAACACATACTTCACAAGCAATGCATTTATCAAATTCAAAGTGAATTCGACCGCGGAAACGCTCCGATGTGATCAATTTTTCATAAGGATATTGAATAGTTACAGGTAAACGATTTGCGTGGGATAAGGTAATCATGAAACTTTGACCAATGTACCTTGCAGCTCGTACCATTTGTTGACCATAATTCATGAACCCGGTTACCATAGGGAACATATTGTGGATATCTATGAATAATTTTTTTATTTCTCTTGTTTGAGACAAGTCGTGAATATAGAATATTGTAGTTACAGCGAAAAGAGTTGGGAAGAGGTTGTTAATAATAGATTCCCTAGAGAAATAGGTAAAAGAAATTTCCATCCAAAATTTAATAATTGGTCCATTCTTAGCCTAGGTAAAGTCCATCTTGTTGTTATAGGAATGAACAAGAACAAATATGTTTTAGCTAATGTAATAAAGAGATCAAGTGTCGTTTCAAAAGCCCCACTCGCTTTATTTATCTCAAAAAGTTCAGGAACAAATATATATGGAATAGAGAGATTCCACCCGCCCAAGTAAAGAACTGTTACAAAGAATGAAGAAACTAGTAAATTTAGATAGGAAGCAACATAAAATAAACCAAATTTGATACCTGAATATTCGGTTTGATAACCTGCTACTAATTCTTCCTCTGCTTCTGGTAAATCAAAAGGCAATCTTTCACATTCTGCTAGGGAGGAAATTAGAAAAATGATAAACCCTATAGGTTGGCGCCACAAATTCCACCCCCAAAACCCATATTTTGACTGTGCCTCAACTATATCAACTGTACTCGAACTGTTAGATAATCATAGTCGGTGATAACATCACTGTTCCCATCGCTATTACAGAACCGTACATGAAATTTGCATCTCATACGGCTCCTCGAGGACCACAAATAAATCTAAGGACCGGATCAGCATTCTTTATATTCTTTATCTTGCTATGTTATAGTCTAAAGGCGCAAAATTGATTGAAAGGTCCTGAATTAGACCAATGGAATTCTGTTTGCTATCATAATAAAAAAACTTCTGAATTGATCTCATTCTTAAAAAAAAAAATTATATTTTAAGTAATAACTTAATCCTTCAATAAAATACTATTTCTATAAATATCCATAAATATTTCAACCCATCGTTGTTTTCGATTACGAAAAAGAATTAGCCATTAGATTAGTTCATCAACCATGACAAGAATTATATCTTTATATATATAGAAAAGGGGTATCTCTCTCTTTTTTTTTTATTGCATTCTTTTTACTTTTTCATTCCTATTCTTCTTTACTCAAAAGGGGATTCAAAAATAGGGTAAAGGATTATTTAGTTCCTGATAGTCATTTCTTTAATCGGTGGATAGGGGCATACTCTGGATCGGAATCATGGGAAGTACTACCTGATCATTTCTACCAACTTAAAGCCCCAATTAGTATTCTTTTTATGCGGAAATGTTCCTTTGGAGAATTTACATAATCTCTATTACTAATCCTTTGTGTAATTTGGTGTTTCTAACCATCCACTCATTTTTACCGAATCACCCATTATGGTAATACATGTATGATAATACATACAAACAATAATAAAAACGCCATACAGTTGATCTTGGTAACCCCGCTTCAAGTCATGATGTCTAATCAACCAATCTTGGGGTAAACAGTCTTTACTGATTATATTTACTTTTGCTTCATCCTGGTACATAGGAAATGAGACTCGAGCTTTTTACTGCGAATTTAGAAGCTGTTTTCTTTCACTCATATAACTATCTGATTTAATTCATCAACCCAAATGATGAACAAAAAAATGAAGATATCTACTCAACTTTTTCCTAGAAAGAAAAGAAATAGGAAAAAGTTTATGTCTCAACGAATCACACGTAGAGATATTGATAACACACATAGAGTTAATGGTATTTCATAACTAATTGATTGAGCAGAAGCTCGTAAACCGCCTAAAAAGGAATATTTATTATTTGATCCATATCCTGACATAAGAAGTCCAATGGGAGCAATACTTGAAATAGCGATCCATAAAAAAACACCGATATTGAGATCGGCTAGAACAACGTGATATCCAAAAGGAATTACTGAATAACTTAGTAGAATTGATACGACCGCTATGGATGGTCCGATACTGAATAAACCAGTATCTCCTCTAGATGGAAGAATATTTTCTTTGAAAATAAGTTTTGTCCCATCTGCTAGAGCTTGGAGAATTCCCAAAGGGCCGGTGTATTCAGGTCCAATACGTTGTTGTATCCCTGCGGATATTTCTCTTTCTAACCACACAATTACGAGTACACCTATCGTTATTCCCAATACAAGAGTCAAACTAGGGATAAGCATCCATATGATCCCATATAACGATTCCACTCTGGAAAAAGAATTGATATCTTGTACTTCTGTTGTATGCATTATCATTTCAACGATCAACTTCTCCCATAATGATATCTATACTACCTAGTATCGTCATAATATCAGCCAATTTCATTCTTTTAACTAACTGAGGAAGAATTTGCAAATTTATAAATCCCGGCGGTCGGATTTTCCATCGCCAAGGAAAAACACCTTGATCTCCTATCAAAAAAATTGCCAACTCTCCCTTTGGTGCTTCGACTCTCACATAAAGTTCCTGTTTCGACAATTCAAAAGTGGGCGAAGGCTTTTTACTAATGAATCGATAGTCAAAATAATTCCATTCGGGATCCCTTACTCTATCAAAGCATCGGGTTTCAAAATTCTCATAGGGCCCGCCTGGAATTCCTTCCAAAGCCTGTTGAATAATTTTTATGGATTCCACCATTTCACTGATTCGTACTAAATAACGAGCTAATGAATCTCCTTCTTTTTGCCATTTGACTTCCCAATCAAATTCGTCGTAACACTCATAATGATCAACTTTACGAAGATCCCATTGTATTCCAGAAGCTCGTAGCATTGGTCCTGATAAACCCCAATTTATTGCTTCCTCTCCACTAATAATGCCTACTCCTTCAACTCGTTCTAAAAAAATAGGATTTCGCGTAATAAGTTTTTGATATTCAGCAATCACTGTTAAAAAATAATCACAGAAATCCAAACATTTCTCTATCCAGCCATGAGGTAGATCGGCAGCCACTCCCCCGATACGAAAATAATTATGCATCATTCTCATACCAGTGGCAGCTTCAAATAGATCATATACTAATTCTCTTTCTTTGAAAATATAGAAGAAAGGGGTCTGTGCACCAATATCTGCCATAAAAGGGCCAAGCCATAACAAATGAGAAGCTATACGACTCAATTCCAACATAATTACTCTGATATAGCTGGCTCTTTTCGGTACTTGAATATTTCCTAACTGCTCTGGTACATTTACGGTTATTGCTTCTGTGAACATAGTCGCTAAATAATCCCAACGTGTTACATAAGGCAGATATTGTATAATTGTTCGGTTTTCCGCAATTTTTTCCATTCCTCTGTGTAAATAACCTAATATTGGCTCACAGTCAATAACATCTTCACCATCTAGAGTAATGATGAGTCGAAGAACACCATGCATTGATGGGTGGTGAGGACCCATATTTACTATTATGAGGTCTTTTCTTGTAGCTGGTATATTCATAGGCTTTTCCCCGATTCATTCTTCCATGAATTCTCGAAAATAAAATGAAATTCATAAAAATTCAAGATCTAGTAAATCAAATAATTAAAGTTATTCAAATTAGTGAGTTTTGAGTTCCCGAATATTCAACCGACCAATTAATTCTTTATAACGTACTCTATTTTTCTTTGACAAATAAGCTAGTAGTCGTTGACGTTTTCCCAGAATTTTACGTAAACCTCTCTGGGATAAATAGTCTTTTCTGTGAAATTCTAAATGTGAAGTAAGTCTTCGTATTTTATTGGTGAAACTGAAGACTTGAAATTCAACAGACCCCACGTTTTCTTCTTTTTTTTTTTCTTCTTGCAAAAAAACGGAAATGAATGCATTTTTAACCATAAAACAAAAATTTCTCCCTCTTTTAATTTTCTTGTTTAAAGATATTTATTTTACCGATCAGAAATAATAATGCCAACAATTTTAATCGGATATGCAGAATTGAATTATGGACTCCTAATTTTATCAAATAAAACCTTTTATTAAACAAGATGAGTCAATGATCAATCCAATCTTAAATTGGATTCATATAGAAATGAAAAGGGACGCCACTCATAAAAAAAGTTAGAGCTAACTGAAACTAAGAGGATTCCACTAAGTTATTTATAGATCTAATTGATACGTCGTCATTGAATTAGTATCATGTATCAGAAGGGAATGTAAGACAACACATGTGTGTATATGTTTGCTTTCATATATCAGATATGATAGAGGATATATAGCAAAACTAGAACATAATTGAATGTTTAATTTAATTGTGGATATATATCTATCCTTACCATACTGAAATGACTGCCATTAGTGGTATCAAACCAATAGCGATTCATACAAGCTAAATCTTCTAATCGATAAGTGGGCAAAAGAAAGAATTTTAATTTTATTAATTTATTTTTCTGTATATCAAGATTTTTGTTTTTATCCAAAAATTTACCACAGTTTTTTACGTTCTTCCCATCGCAAAATACTCGATTCCTATCCCAACCGTCTCTATTTCTTGAATTAAAACAAATTAGAATTCTAAACTCTCTACGACGTCTAGGTGATAAAATATTTTCAGAAATGAGCAAAGAATCATAATTTTTTTCTATATTTCCTGTTAGTTTTTGATGTGTTGCAATGTATTTATCAACATATCTTTTTTTTTTTGATCTTTTATTAGTTTGGTCCTTACTCTTATGAATCAATGAAATACTTATGGTTTGATACATAATAAATTGTCCATTCTTTTTGACAGAGAGACGAACTGGTTCAATAATAAATATCCCCTTTTTCATCAATTCTGTAAGAGTAAAATCTTTCTCAATTAGCATTATATCCAGACTAATTTCTCCCCGTTGAATAGAGGATATAGCAATTTCTCGTGGGTTTATCAGTCTAAGCAGAAGACAATATACTTTGATATTATTGATCATTCTTTGATTTAAAGAATCGTCCCATCTCAATTGAAAAAGCAAATACTTTTTAAAAAATAAATTGAGTTCTGCTTCTGTATTGTTTTTGTATTCCTTTTTATTTCTATGTTTTTTTATGTCTGATCCCGCCGCATAATCTTCATCTTCTTCAACATTTTTTTCTTGGGTTGGAGATTTTTTTTTCTTTCTTTTTTCGAATTTAAAATCCTTTTTTTTTTCGTTGATGTCTTTATTTGCACTAATATTTCCAGTAAAAAGAGGTAATTTCATGGGTATGACCCAAGGTTTTATTTTATATGAACCATAAAGTAGCACAAATTCTGGGAAGAACCAGAGTTCAAGATTCCATATGGGACGCTTTAGTATTTCTTCATTCATTCCCATCCAATCAAACACTTTTTTAGTGGAGGGGTTGATTTCTTGATGAATCGTGAGATAAAAAATATCTTTCTTATCCATTTTTTGATCATTACTAGTCTTAGTCTTTTTAGTACTAGTACTGTTGATATCGATCCAGGACTCGATATTGACCTTATTTTTAAGAAAAAAATAGAGAATTTGCAAATCCAAATATTTTCTATCCCAATTTTTCTCCATATTCATAATACCATCCTTTACTAGAAAATTCTTGATAAGGCTACCTCGCATCCCATCAAATAATTTGTGTTTATGTGTGTTGTAAGTATAAGAAATTCCTTGGTTAGTGTTTACTTGTAATGGTGATACATAAGTATATGAGTTCTTCTTATCTTCATAATTCATAGATTTATATAATAAAAGATCATACCCATAGTGTTTTTTAACATTTTCTTTTTGGTTTAGTAATGTATAATCATTATTTTCTTTTTCATAATGAATTGCTTGGTTTTTTTCATATGAATTCCACTTGTTTAAATCTTTATTTGGATTTGGGGCCAGCCAAAGCCAACCTTTATGAACTCTATTTCGCCGTTTTTTTGTTACTAATCTAAACCATCTAATTTTAGAAAAAGTATATGGATAATGACTCCTTAACCAATTTTTCCAGTGATTCATTCCAAAATTCCTAAATTTATTATATTTGAATTCGGAATGAAATATTCCTTGTGCTCCGCAATAATTCTTTATTTTATTTTTTCGAAAATGAGTGGTTCGATGATATTGAAGGATAGATTTAAACTGATCCGAGTTATTAACTTGGTTTTTCAATAATTTGTAAAATATATATGCTTGTGACAAAGAGGATAAGTTTTGTGAAGTACTAATATTAGAAAGGGACTTTCTAAAGTGAATTAGATTTTGATTTGTTTTATTAATCCCTTCTTGATTGGCTTCAATCTTAGAAATGTATTTCTCCTTTGTTTTTTTTTTTGATTCAAGAGATTCAAGAAAAAGGTGTGTACTAATCCGAGGAATATGAATCATACATATGAAGATATTTATATATATCCTTTGAAGGAAAAATTTGATATATGATTTGCAGAGTAATTCCATATTTCTTCTTTTTAGCATCTGCTGCCGGAAAAGTCGGGAGGATTCTAAGCTTTTAGAATCATTACTTTTTTTGTTAGCACTAATATTTATTTCTGTAGGTAGAAAATTTTTTTTCTTCTCTTTTGTCATTTTTACTATTTGAGTTCTAATTAGGCTTGTTCTATCAGTTAGATCTTTTCTTTTTTTTTCTGTTAATGAATAATTTATCCAATCGATAGATTTCATTTGACTGGACGATTCATAAATCATACTATTAGTTATTACCAAATCTTTTTGTTTTTTAGCTTGATTCGATTCATCTACTTCTCTCAATCCAAATAATAGAATTGGATTTATTTTTGATAGTTCTTTTCTTATTCGTTCTATAAATAGGATGCTTTTTAGAATCCATTTGTTTTTTTCTTTTGAGACTATTAGAAATAAATTTGTTCTTTCTTTTAAATTTAAAACGTTTAGAGCTAGAAAACTAATAGTTTTCCCTTTTCTCATTTTTTTGATGAGTTTTTTAAAAATGGGTTCAAAAAAGGAGGGTCCTTTTCGGGGAGAACAAAAAGGGAGTTCTGCTTCCATTCCCCAAACTGTTAAAAAACAAAAATCATCTTTTTTCCCTTTATTTTTCATTAGATCTCTGTAAGGGGAAGCTGACTTAGATTTATGCCAAGGTTTCAGACAGAAAGGAAATAGTATCTTTATTTGAATACCATCTGTTAACCAGTTTTTCGGAAATTCTGTTTCGGATAATTGAACACCATTATAGGTACATTTAACATGCATTTCCCTCTTCCAATCCTTTAAATCCTCGGACCACTCGGGAAATTGAAATAATAGCATACGACCCATATTTTTAGCTATTATAAGAGACGGTAATATAATATATTTTCGAAGAATTGATTGGGTTATTAAAATGGAACCCCGGATTACTTGAGCAAATAGAATGGTATCCCAGACTTCTGCTATTTCTATTCGCGCTTTCTCTTCCATTTTATCCTTATATTTTTTATTCGCTTCTTTTTTATCTTCCTCCGCATAATTCGAAATTTCGAATTTTGTGTTTTTGCCCATCCGATTTAGAAAAATGAGTTTCATCAGTTTGGAAATATCAAAGGAAAAAAGGAGGGATTTTTCTATTCTGTCCAAAAAAAGCGGGGAATACACATTTGCTTGAAACAGTTTCCAAATACCTATTTTACGTCGTTGAGCGCGCATGGAGCCTTTGATTATGTCTCGACGAAAATCCGATTGATGAGAATAACGTATTAAAGCCACTTCTTCCGCTTCCGCTTGATCAGAATTCTTAGTATCCGTGGTAGTAATATAAGTATCGGGATTCCGCTGATTAGCAGTAAAAATGACTACACGTTTAGCTTTTCGTGAACGAATATGATGATCCTCCGTCACGTCTTCTTGATTTTCTCTCTCTTCTTGGTCTAAATCATCCATTAATTTGTATGACCATCGAGGTATTTTTTTACTTATTTTTTTTATTCCTATTCCAAGAGAATTTGATAATGATTTTGTATCAAATACATCTATTTTTTGTTCAAATTCGCGATAATCCGTAGTAATAAGGATACCGTGGATCTTATTTATCCAAAGAGTTCCCGTGGAATTTCTGATAGAAGTTTTATTTATCATTGAGGGTGAAAAAAGGGAATGAATTGTTCGACGATAAGACCCATTCAAGAGAGGATCATATTTTTTAGGTAAGTATTCTTTTTTATTTTCATCATTACATAATAGAGTCCTTTTTTCTAATACATCCATAGGAAGAGATCTCTTGTCTAGAGCCTCTATTCTACTTATAAACTCGTTCCTTAGATTGTTTTCATTTT